ATCAAGTTCGAAGAAGATCTCAATCTATAATGAAGAAATGATAGTAGCTCGTTGTTTTATAGGCTTTATCATATTCAGTCGAAAGAGTTTAGGTAATACTTTCAAAGTGACTCTCGACGGGAGAATCCAGGCTATTCAGGAAGAATCGCAGCAATTCCCCAATCCTAACGAAGTAGTTCCTCCGGAATCCAATGAACAACAACGATTACTTAGGATCAGCTTGCAAATTTGTGGCACCGTAGTAGAATCATTACCAATGGCACGCTGTGCGCCTAAGTGCGAAAAGACAGTGCAAGCTTTGTTATGCCGAAACCTAAATGTTAAGTCAGCAACACTTCCAAATGCAACTTCTTCCCGTCGCATCCGTCTTCAGGACGATCTAGTCACAGGTTTTCACTTCTCAGTGAGTGAAAGATTTGTCCCCGGGTCTACGTTGAAAGCTTCTATAGTAGAACTCATTCGAGAGGGCTTGGGGGTCTTAAAAATGGTTCAGGTAAGGGGTTTAAAATAAAGTGAAAATGCCATCTCTATGGATCATTCTTTTTCGATTTTTGAGTCTTAAATTCATATAAGGATTTGAATCTCGCTTTGTCTTTTTCTTGGTGTAGTCTTCTTGACATATCAAGTCAAGAGGGCGAGGCTCCTATCAATGGTAGGAGGAAAGGGGAGTGGGTAAGCGGGCTCCTTTCAACCAGATTACTTTACGAGCTTGAATGAATTCAAAGGTTCCTAAAAATAGGTCGAGAACTACATAGATCTGATACCTTCTTCCTTGGTCTGGGAGATAGGTTATGTAGGCGTACAACAGTTCCTAGTCTGTATCACCTTAAGGACTATTAAGTCTTAGTAGTAAGAGTGCTTTAGACGATTTTGCATAGCCGTTAAGGAACTTCTGGCCGGGAAGGACTTAGCGAATGAAATGAAAAGTTAGAGTAGAGGGAGAGTTAGAAGGTAAGTCGAAATATCAAGATAGGCATCTTTGCCGGTTAAAGGCCTTTCTCTTCTCCTCCTGGGATTCAATTAAGGGAGTTCAGCCGAGGGAATAAGCTGTTCTTGCTTGAGTTAAAGGAGATATTCTCATCTATATAATAGGCATTGATGCCCAGGGGGGAAACTCAATAACTCTGTCTTTATCTCCGAAAGGAGCAATAGTCGGATCTAGCTAGCTTTAGTGGTCTTGTTGCTGTTACCGAGGATGAGAAAGCTAAACTCCTAAACTAAAGAGATTAGCTCGTTGACTTGAGGATGTCACTGGACTCTTTATCTTTAGTTCACTAGGCATGGGACCCCAGCCCATTATCTTTTCAGCTCCCCCACCATATCACCAATAAAGCCGAGCTACCCGAACTGCAAGAGCTGCCAGAACGAGCCGAGCTAACAGAGCTAAACTGCCCACTTGTCCGAAGGCAAGGCTGCTACCAACTCGGAAGAGAGAGGTTTTAGACAACTAAGCAACTAGTCTTAACCCTTCCTCCCCTATTTCTTAAAGCTTCTTCTTCAAAGGAAGCCTCCACTAGCTAAAGGAAGCTAACTGGGTTGGTTTGGCCGAACCTAGCCGCAAGACAAGACTGAGATGGAAATGGTATCAACAACCGACTGACCGACGGGGAAGGGGATATTCAGAGAAAGCTACTCTCCATCTTGATAACTGGACTTAATGTCTCATCATAGTCGTTTACCCTCTTGCTGCTTGTAGCCAAAGGCTACCACGCGAACCTTGTAGCGATCAATAGTTCCATCAGACTTTGACTTTACTTTCTCTTGTATAACCAAGACCACTTGCAGCCGAAAACTCTCTTATCCGAAGGTGGTTTACTTGCTGGCTGATAAGTCAGGTAACGAAGCCTAAGATTAGATGACTGATTAGATTACTAGTTTGTTTAACTGAGGTTCCCCGCCTAAGTCCCATATCTTAAAGTCAAGACTATAACTCAACAGCAAGCTGCCTTTACTTGGCTTCAAGTCCCATAAGAGAAAAAACTTTTTAGAGAAGGTGCCTAAGTACTCATGGCGCAGTGTATTTGAACACACTGGGCGATTAAAGGGTCTTTTCAGTAAGGTCCCTTTGATCGCTACTGGTCGCTTGTCAGTTGAAGTTGGTCTTGCGATGGTTCCGTTTATTCGGAAAGTGTTTCACTTGAAGAGGGATTCGGGTCTGATGTTTACTGCGCTTTATTTTAAGCAGTGTTCAGTTGCCCTTCAGAGGGCCTATTCTGGTAACAGAATAGACTCTCCTGCCTCTGTCAGTGTATCACTGACTCGATCAGGGTTTCCTCGGATTATACCGACCCGTCATCGCCACATTATTCAATGTGGTAATGATAGGTCTGATTACCTTGTCCGCCTTTACTTGTCATGGTTTAGTTTGAGTCGTATCATTGTCATTGGGAAACCAATCACAAAGGATACTTTCTCATCTATCACTGACCCAGATTTGGACTCGGTCCGAGAGGTTATATCATTAATGAAATCTCGATTGTATGATATTCTAAGTATTTTC